GCCATCGCCCACTTGAAGTACAGTACCCGTATTTAAAATCTTTACTTCTCTATTATATTGTTCAATACGTTCACGGATAATATTACTAATTTCATCGGCTCGAACGGTTACCATAAATATTTCTTAATTATTTTTTCTTATTGTTTGAAAGAAAAAAATAATAATAATGCCCGCAGTAGAAAGACTAATCCGTTGTTTCTTTTATTGTTACAAACATACCAATATTAGTACTGATGGTGCGTAAATGTAACTCGTTGTTCAAACAACTATTCAGAGTTCCTAGAGCTCCTTGTAAGGCTTGTTGGAAAACTTGTTGTTGAACTTGGTTAATCGTTCTTTTTTGTTCAAAATTAATGGCGTCATTCTTATAATTTTCTAATTGTTCCAAAGTCTTTGAGGTTGAATTAATCAAATTACATTTTTCTCGTTCTATCTCAGAATATCCATTCACTCGAAATTGATCTGCTTCCATTTCTACTTTTCGTAAGTGGGATCGGGCTTTTTCCAGCTGTTCGAGGGACCTCTCACGTAGTTCTTCTGAATTTAGAATAGTTTTCAAGATTCTTTGTTTTCGATTATCTAATAAATCGTTTAATGAAAGTAGACTCTATTTCCATTCAGTTCAAAACTTCTACAACCCCTTCCCGAACCAAACATGAATCTTTCAATTCATTTGGCTCTCACACCCAATTACTTATGAGAATTCCTATCTCTTTTTTTTAATGTAATGAGCCTGTCTTCTCTATTTCTATTAAAATAGAAAAACGGATCACTAATCGAAGAAAATCATATTCGGAGGACTCTTCTGACCAACCAAATAATTGTCAGCAAAGTTGTTTTTTTTATTAAAATCCAAAGAATTTCTTTTACTTTATGCATAGGTTATCCATTTAGCGTAAAATAAAAAAGTGGAAAGTTGAAATACACTGAGGTATTTTTCGAACCAAATAAAAGGCTAAAATCCTTTTTTTACCGACATGAGTGTTTTATATCGAAAAAGAGATTCCTACCCTTTGTTTTGAAACCATTTCCGTATTAAGCTATATAGTAGAAAGAGTACCGTGCTTATATCTGGACTTCAAACGGTTTAGCTTTAACCCTGTTAATGGTTGCACATTATTGGTTAATAGAGAATCAAAGTATATTTGCCAATGACTCACGAAATGTTATGGTTCTAAAATATGATTTCTTAATTTATTCAGAAGTAATTCGCGAAATCATGCACTTTTTCTTTCCTAGTTATATAAAAAAATAAAGTGCAGTTGGTCGGATCCAGCCTATTCTTGAAATAAACAACTCACACACACTCCCTTTCCAAAAAAAATTAATACACCTAGTACTACACTTAGATTTATTGGATTTGTTGCAAAAATATCGGTATTAAACTCGAAACTTCCGGCGGGTGCCCAATAAGCTAAGGAAAGGAAAGAATCGGTTACATTTTTCATATGATCTCCTCTTGCGTATTCTTATAGATAAAACAAATTATCTATATTTTTTATAGTAGCGTTTTTCCTATTATTTATTTTTATAAATACTCCTAAAATAGCGTTAAAAATAAAAAGGATTTAAAAAATGTATTTTGTTTCAATTTAAAATAAGAATGAAACTTATTAGAATTAGATATTGAGTCTTATGTAAGTTTCGTAATATCTCGTTTATTGCAATACTTCTTAAAAAAGAGTTCCCTTGGAATCCCAGAATAAAGCTAATTGGTGTGCCAATTCCTCCTCCCCCAATCAGTCCTTTACATGTACATGAGCGGTTGAGGTTGAATAAAAAATGAAATTTGAATAAAATTTTAAACAAGCAACAGCAAACCCAAAGAAATAAAAAACTAAAACTATATTGTACGATTAAACAAAGGGATTCGCAAATAAAAGTGCTAATGCCACAACAAGTCCATAAATTGTTAAAGCTTCCATAAAAGCGAGACTAAGCAATAAAGTACCTCGTATTTTTCCCTCTGCTTCGGGTTGTCTCGCGATCCCTTCTACAGCCTGTCCCGCAGCTGTACCTTGACCAACTCCAGGTCCAATAGAAGCAAGTCCGACGGCCAATCCAGCAGCAATAACGGAAGCGGCAGAAATCAGTGGATTCATGAGAAATTCCTCTCACCAAAAAAATAAAAAAAATAGTTAATGATACAATCAAACAATGAATTATGACTTAGTCATCCGATGGATCAAATTTATCCAGTCAAAAATAACTAAGAAACTAGAAGTTAAATACTAATATTTATTTGTGGATTATTAAAAATACCTCTATATCCGTTTTTTTAGTTCTTATCAAATTTGTACAAACTTTGTTATTATATTTCTTTATTTTTTCCGAATCGTTCTTTGAATTCTTTGTTCTTTTTCGTGATTTAAACTCATCCAATTCAATATTAAATTAAAATTGCAGACGACGCCGAAAAAGAAGGACTTTCATTCAAATACCTATTTAACACCTATGTAGTAGGGCAAATTAGACATATCTTTCGTTTATATCCGCTTAGTTAATAGCTAGTATCACATATACATGTCCTTCCCCCATAACGTAAACAAACTATTCAATTAGGAAAAAGATCTTTTAGATCTCTTTTATTTATTCTACAATTACTTAATTTTAATATCGTAATATCTGTTTTACTATTCCTTATACTTATTCTAGATTGTATATACCTTAACCTCATTTCTATATTTAAGTTCTCTAAGTCTAAGTTTACCTTAATTTGCTAAGCGTCTACATTGCGTCAGGTTAAGCTAAAAAAAGGACTCTGTCAAAAATTAGTGGTGGCCTTCCATGGATTCTCCTATATAAGCCGCAGCTAAAGTTGCAAAAATAAGAGCTTGAATACCACTGGTAAATAATCCAAGAAACATGACAGGTATAGGAACCACTAACGGTACTAAAGAAACAAGAACAACAACTACTAATTCATCGGCTAATATATTTCCGAAAAGTCGAAAACTAAGGGATAAGGGTTTTGTGAAATCTTCTAAGATGTTAATGGGTAAAAGAATTGGAGTGGGTTGAATGTATTTACCGAAATAATCTAATCCCTTTTTGCTAAGACCCGCATAGAAATATGCTACTGATGTCAGTAAAGCTAAAGCAACGGTAGTATTGATATCATTTGTGGGTGCCGCTAACTCACCATGAGGTAATTGTATGATTTTCCAAGGTAAAAGAGCGCCCGACCAATTCGAAACAAAAATAAATAGAAACAGAGTTCCAATAAATGGAACCCATGGCCCATATTCTTCTCCAATCTGGGTTTTACTCACGTCTCGAATGAATTCAAGGACATATTCAAAAAAATTTTGACTATCAGTAGGAATGGTTTGTGGATTCTGAACAGCTAAAATGGCTGCAGCTAGTAAGATAGTAATTACAACCCAAGAAGTAATAAGTACTTGGGCATGGACTTGGAAACCTCCTATTTGCCAATAGAAATGTTGGCCTACTTCCACGCCGGATACAGCATATAACCTCTTTAGTGTGTTGATGGAACATAATAAAACATTCATAGTATCCTCTGAAAGAAATATAACTTTAAAAAGGGATTATTTTGAGTCAACCATCTCTTTTTCGACTTATTCATCTGCTTTGTATATTTTAAATATCAACAAATCATACAATAAACTCAATTATTTTTATCTCTTTTGTGCGATTAAGGAATCGTAACCAATTTAATAAATATATGGAGTTTCAAAATAATTTAAACAAAATCTAATTTTATTATCACGAATTCCGTATATAGCTAGAACGACCTTCGCAAATAGAAAATACTAATTTGTTAAGAATTAATCGGATTGAAGCTATGGCGTCATCATTCGCCGGAATTGAAATATCGGCTAGATCCGGGTCGCAATTTGTATCGATTAAACAAATCGTTGGAATTCCCAAAGTAATGCATTCTCGAAGAGCCGTATATTCTTCTTGCTGATCAATAATTATTACAATATCGGGTAACCTTATCATATATTTAATGCCGCCCAGGTATGTTTGCAAGTGAGATAGTTGGCGCTTCAACATAGCCGCATCTCTTTTTGGGAGACGGTAGAGTCTACCCGTCTTTTGTTCTGTTCTGAAGTCCCTGAACTTATGAAGTCTAGTTTCTGTAGTATACCAATTTGTTAACATACCACCAAGCCATTTTTTATTAACATAATGACAGCGAGCCTTTATTGCAGCCCGTGCTACTGAATCCGCTGCTTTATTTTTGGTCCCAACAATTAAAAATTGTTTTCCCCTACTTGCTGCATCAAAGACTAAATAACAAGCTTCCGATAAAAACCGAGCCGTTCTAGTAATATTTATAATATGAATACCTTTACGCTTTGCAGAGATATAAGGTGACATTTTAGGATTCCATTTCCTAGTACCATGACCAAAATGAATTCCCGCTTCCATCATTTCTTCCAAATGGATATTCCAATATCGTCTTGTCATTTCTCCCCACACTTCTCTTTTTTTTTTCTTTAAAGAGAAGAAGTACCCTAAAAATAAAAAGTTGTTCCCATGGAACCTTCTCTTCTAACGGGGATTGTCCGTTGATACATGATCCAAGCCATTCAGGTTTTTCTTTTTTCTATTCGATTCATTATTAGTATTACCTAATTAAATAACTGCAATACAAACCCGATGAATATTATTCTGCTCTTAGCAATCATTAAATCCTATAAATAAAGATGTCTCATGTACATTTTTTGAAATGCAAAAAGAAAAAAATTCTCTGTGGTGGAACAAAATATCTCTCATTTCCCGCTCAAATAAATTCTTCCTTTTCGTTTCAAAAGGAATGGTTTTATTCTGCCTTGAACGGTGCACAAATCCTTTGAATCCAGTACCAACGGGTATCATCCCCCCTAGAACAACATTCTCTTTCAGACCTTTCAACCAATCGATACGACCACGTATAGCGGCTTTTGCTAAAACTCGAGCAGTTTCTTGAAAACTTGCTTCGGATATGAAACTTTGAGTATTGAGAGATGCTTTCGTTATTCCCAATAATATAGCTCGGTAACAAATCGCTTCTTCCAAAGCTCGCCCCATTTGTTCCGCGCGAAAAAATCCTATGAGTTCTCCGGGTAAAAAAACATTAGACATTCCTTCTTCAGAAACCAACACCTTTGATGTTATTTGACGTACAATAATTTCTATATGTCTATTATGGATCTGCACACCCTGGGATCGATAAACCTTTTGGATTTTATTAACCAAAGAGATACGACTTTGTGCTATAGTTAGTTCAGCGCCAATCAAGAATATCCAAGGAATTCCAAGACTTCTTGTTATACGCTCGTTCCAACCCTCAACTCTCTTTTCTAGGTTCATTGATATTGAATCAATCGAACGCACTTCTAACACTTGTTCTACTTTTGGAAGACCTTGGGTTATATCACCAGATCTCGACTTTTCATATATAAATGTAACTAATGTATCTCCTTCAAAAAGTATTTCCCCATAATGGCCATGAACAGTTGCTTCTGGAGTGGCCAAATAAGACTTCGCCGTTCTTATTACTAAAGAGTCAATTTGAACAATTATAACTTGACCCGATTTTAGGAGGGGTTCGTGGTTGTCTATACAGACATTTTCACAAAAAAACTGTCCAAGGGTACTTATTGTATATTTTTTTTCACAATAATTATGATGTAGAACGTACCAATTCAATTTGAATGGATTCAAAAGAACATTACTGCATGGATTGTAATTAAAAATTATCCGCGTTTCATCCATTAAATAATATTTAATTAAAAATTTTTTAAGTACTTGAAAAGTCTGTTTTAAATCGTCAAGTTGGAAATTTTTAGTTACCGAGATCTGATTATAAGTTTTTAAAAGGTAATCAAAATTCATAATTTGACAGGCTGTTCCTAAAGGTCCTAAAGAATTTCGAATTGGAATTCGAGTATAATTTTTAATGGATTCTTTTATACCATTGTAATGTTTTACATCGTTGAATGGGTACATTTGAAAACAATTAGCTGATGACAAAATTATCAAAGATTTAGATTCCTTACTTCTATTCCAGAACGTATGAATAGTTCCTTGATTTTGTCTAAGTGATTGTTGAATCCTTTCCGTGGAATAAATAGAATAAAATGGATTGATCCGATTTGACCCATTATCCGAGATCAATTCGGGCCCTAATAGATTATTTCTTTTTCGTATATAAGATATATGTGGTTTAACTAAGTGGATTCTTATAAAATCTCGAATCAGACCAGTTGTACTTACTTCAAGAAAGGAAGCGTGAGCTTCTTCTAACGAAGAACTTTGGCTGTCTTGGTCCCAGCTCAAGACTAAACAAGTTCGAACTAATTGAATACTGGTTCCGGAAATTCTCCAAATTGGTTTGCCATTTCCATAAAGAATATAATTTACAACTTTAAGTTTTAGATTCTCCTTTTCCTGCAACGAATCCAGGGGAAAAAGTGTTTCGAAATTTATACCGTCCGATATTTCATATAAGATTACGGGTCGAACCAAAACAAAATATTTTTTCTTCGTAGGTGTGAGCCATTGGACATAGATCCAATTTTGCAATTTTTTTGATTCATTAATTTTTTTTTTTACCCCTCCGGGCGGTACCAAGATGCCACTGTGTCGGAATATCGTATCCACCTCTACAGGAAAATGGATATCTCCAGAAAAAATTTTAAGTTCAATCTTTTTTATTTTTTTCTCCATGCGGACCAATCCGCCGACTTGGCTTCTTGTATTTAACGCGATTCGTGTATCTACTCCAATAATACAATTATTTCGTACCATTATGGAACAAGATTCGGGTATAATATGCACCTCTTCGGGAATGAAAAAAAATCTATCTACTTTAGTTTGGTATTTTGACTTAAGTTCTTTGACTTCGGCATACTCAATTAGATCCTCTTTTTTGAGGATTGAATGCACGCCTATAGCCCCGTATTTAGTAATTCCCGAACTCTTTCTTCTATATTGAAGATCATCAAAATAAGAAAGAATACTATTTCTCCGAAAAATACCATTTATCGGTATTTCAATTGAAATACTAGAACGAGGCTGTTGTTCTTTTTCTCGTTCTTGAATCCATTGGAATGGAATGATGAGTCTATTTCTTCGCCTTTTTGATAATAAAAATAAAGCATAATTTTTGTGGAGACTAAAAGGAAATCGAAGATTACAACGACCCCTATCTACGCTTAGATTAAATTCCGAATAATCGAGACTACTGCTTTCTTTTTTATCAGAAAGAACCGAAATACTGAATTTGGCTTTCCCTTGATCATTATTTACTGAAAAGCTAGAAATGGATTTCCCTTTGGCAGAAATAAAATGAACATTCATTTGATCTTGATCTTTATGGATTGAAAAAGGGACTACACTGGATCTGTATGAGCCTCCGGATAATATCCATAAATGACTTGTTTTTGGTAAGAGATGTACATTACTATATGTAAAAAGGGGTGCATGATATACATCAGTACTCCAGTGCATTTCTCCCTCTGAGTTAGAATAAATATGTTTTCGAACCCTCTCTTTAAAATTCAAAGTGTATGTTGCTGCGCGAATCTCAGCAATCACTTGTTCTGATTCTACATATTGATCATTTTGAACTAAAATAAAACTTTTTGGTGGAATAGTCACGTTATGTATAATATCCTCACTCTCAATAGTTACATACAAGTCTAGATAAGATAGAAAAGCGGGATGCCCGTGCCGTGTACGTATGGGATAAACCAAATCCTCGGGGAATTTTATTTTTCCATTAGAAGGGGCTCGTACGTGTTTTGCAGTACCCCCTGTGAATACTCCACCAGTATGAAACGTTCTTAATGTTAGTTGAGTCCCGGGTTCCCCAATAGATTGACCCGCAATAATACCTACAGCTTCCCCCAATTCGACAAGGTCACCATGAGTAAGGCTCCGACCATAACATAATCGGCAGATCCAAGACGTACTCTTACAAGTAAGGGGAGTTCGGATCGAGATGGGCTTTGTTTGAAAAGTTATGAATCGATTGACAAGTCCAATACCAATATCTTGATTTCGAATGGCAAGACATCGTGAGCCTATATATATATCGTCTGCTAATACACGGCCAATCAATGTTTGGATAAAAATTCTTTCCAACATGATTCCATTTCGAGGACTTACAGAAATTCCTTGGATGGTTCCACAGTCTCTTCTACGTACAACAATGTGTTGAACTACTTCAACAAGTCTACGTGTAAGATATCCAGCATCTGATGTTCGGACAGCTGTATCTACAACTCCTTTGCGGGCTCCGTAACAAGAAATGATATATTCTGTTAAAGACAGACCTTCGCGTAAATTGCTTTGAATAGGTAAATCAATCATTTGTCCTTGTGGATCCGACATTAATCCTCTCATACCTACTAATTGGTGCACTTGAGATGCATTTCCCCTCGCTCCCGAAAAGGACATCATATGGACTGGATTAAAAGGATCTGTCATCCGAAAATTAGGATTCATTTCTTGTCGCAAATATTCACTTGTAGCATACCATATCTCAATAGATTGTCGTAATTTTTCTACCGCGTGTACATTTCCATAATTATGATGCTTTTCCAAAATCAAACTTTGTTGTTCAGCATCTTGGACTAGCCACCCTTTAGAAGGTATTGTTAAAAGATCATCAATTGCTAATGAAATGGACGTCTCAGTGGCTTGCCGAAACCCCAGAGTCTTTACTTGATCCAGGATATGTGATGTATATGCCATTCCGAAGTGATCTATTAATCTACTAATAAGTCGTTTAATGGCAGTTCCATCTATCGCTTTATTGTGAAAGACCAGATCGGCCTGTTCTGCCATAAGTACCTCCATATTCTGATGAGTGGGGTTTGACAATAGGTTTGAGTCAATGACTTCCTTTTCTCGATTTTCATTCGTGTAGAAATTCAGGAAATAGGGTCCTAGCGGAACCCGAGGAACTGGACTCGAATTCACACTGATTTAATGGAACCCCTTAGCTTGGATACCGAGGAGGCCCGACAAAACCCTTGTATAGCTTCTTCAATTTCTCGATAAAGAGAAATATGACCAACAGTTGTTCGAACATATAAACAAAAATTTGCTTTTTTTATACTTCTTAGTATTAGTAAGTGTCCATAAATCTCATGATAGGTACCCAAAGATTCATATTGAACTTCGACGGGAACTTCTCTTGAAGTAATAACGCATTGATCTAGTCGCCACCGCAGCCACAAAGGACTCGCTAAATGGAGTAGTTTCCGCCGATAAGCCCCAATTGCATCATAGGAATTACAAAAAAAGTTTTTTGTATATTTTTTGTGATTAGAGTGGATTCCTTTATTTTTATATTGTCTTTTTCTCTGATTACAAGGATTATACCTATTTACACAAATACCTAGGCGATTCCCACTCGTTAATACATAGAGTCCAATAAGCATATCTTGAGTTGGTATGGAAATGGGATTCCCGATAGCCGGAGATAAAAGATTTGTATGAGAAAACATAAGTAAACGAGCCTCTGTTTGAGCCTCTAAAGATAAAGGTACATGAACCGCCATTTGGTCTCCATCAAAGTCGGCGTTGAACCCCTTACAAACTAATGGATGTAACCAAATAGCATGTCCCTCTACTAAAATAGGTTGGAAGGCTTGTATGCCTAATCTATGCAAAGTGGGGGCCCTATTCAACAATACAGGGTGCCCTTGCATAACTTCCTGAAGTATTTCCCATACAATTGGCTCTTTTTCCCGAATTTTACTTTTAGCAACTCCTATGTTCGAAGCAAAATGTTGTCTAATTAAACCACGAATTACAAATGTCTGGAAAAGTTCTATTGCTATTTCGCGAGGCAATCCACATCTATGTAATGAAAGTGAAGGACCTACAACAATGACGGACCGCCCCGAATAATCAACTCGTTTGCCAAGTAGAGTTTCTCGAAATCTTCCTTCTTTGCCTTCAATTACATCTGAAAAAGACTTGTAAACCTTATTATGACCGTCTCTCATTGGTTGTCCGCGGATTCCATTAT